GCCGAACCCAACGCTTACATTGCATTTGCTGGTAAAAGAGTAATTGAACAAACGTTGAATAAGACAGTACCTGAAGGTTCACAATCAGCCGAACATTTATTTCATAAGGGTTTATTCGATTTAATCGTACCACGTAATCTTTTAAAGTATGTTGTAAGTGAGTTATTTCAGCTGCATTCTTTCCTTTGAATCAAAATAAAGTTGAGCATGAAAGTCAATTATAAATTATTGCACTGAGTATATACTCACTTAAATATATTAGATATAATTAGTATAATTATATAATTAGTTAGATAATTCGAATTCGAATTAAGATATTTTTAGAACAATATAAAAAACAGGTACAAATAGTAAATCGAGGTACCCATTCTATGACAACTATCAACTTTCCCTCTATTTTGGTGCCTTTAGTGGGCCTAGTATTTCCGGCAATTGCAATGGCTTCTTTATTTCTTCATGTTCAAAGAAACAAGATTGTTTAGACACAATGGGGTCAAATCTGATTTTGTCAAGATTTAGATTTGAATCATAACACAGATATCGATTTAGTAGAAAGTGGAATATGGTATAACACGTGATTTCTTCCAAACATAAAAAAAGCAACTTTTATGTATGTGAAAACGAGTAATTTAATTCAAATTCTTTTCAAGATTAGGATCGAATCGTTAGATGTTTAAAATAGAAAGTAAATGTATGTAGAGATCTATGACGTGGTAGGTTCTATGAAGGGGATATTCTTATATCAAACTAATTTGATGAATTACCCCATAAAAGTTCACATCCGAATAGAATGGTGCTAGTTGATGAGAGTTACTTCGGAAACAAAAAGAATACGTAAAGTCAAACAAGTTTTACTTTACGTATTCTTTTTTAAATTCAAATTCAATTAAATGCAACTCGATATAGTATGAATTGGCGATCAGAACGTATATGGATAGAACTTATAACAGGGTCTCGAAAAATAAGTAATTTTTGCTGGGCCTTTATCCTCTTTTTAGGTTCATTCGGCTTCTTATTGGTTGGAACTTCCAGCTATCTTGGTAGCAATTTGATATCTTTATTTCCTTCTCAGCAAATCCTTTTTTTTCCACAAGGGATCGTGATGTCTTTCTATGGGATCGCAGGCCTCTTTATTAGTTCCTATTTGTGGTGCACAATTTCATGGAATGTAGGTAGTGGTTATGATTTATTCGATAGAAAAGAAGGTAGAGTGTGTATTTTTCGTTGGGGATTCCCTGGAAAAAATCGTCGCATCTTCCTACGATTCCTTATAAAAGATATTCAGTCGATAAGAATAGAACTTAAAGAGGGTATTTCTACTCGTCGTATCCTTTATTTAGAAATCCGAGGCCAAGGGGCCATACCGTTGACTCGTACTGATGAGAATTTGACTCCACGAGAAATTGAACAAAAAGCTGCTGAATTGGCCTATTTCTTGCGTGTACCAATTGAAGTTTTTTGAAATGAAGTGATGAAGAACTGCTTTCTCATTCTCAGCTGGGGGTAAAAAAAACTCTCCAATTTTTGTATTGTTTTGACACCCATTTTTAATTATCACATCCCATTCATAAATTTCTATCCATTTTTTTTATTTTTGTACTATGGGTAGTCAGTTCAATTTTTTCGAAATATTTGATATTTCGATAGTTTTATTTTTTTATTTCAAAATCTTAATTCTTTACTTGAAGTGCATTTTTCAGGTATTTTTCGAAAGGAAAGAATTGCTTCGAATTTGACCAATTCAAATATCTGGAAAAAAGAAGTTTTTATTATTTCTTTATTAGATTTTTGTATTATTTCAACATTCTTCCAAATTATCAAGGAAAGATTCATCACCGAATGACAAAGCAAAGAATAACTTCATAGATTTGATACCTTGTAATAGAACTTATGGTTTATATCAATTTTTGATCACATAGAGTCGACGAATAAAATTGGTTCATTAACAATTGAATTTAGAGATGAAAAAAATGTCAAAAAAGAAAACATTTATTCCCCTTCTATTTATTGCATCTATAGTCTTTTTACCTTGGTGGATCTCTCTCTCATTTCATAAAAATATGGAATCTTGGGTTACTAATTGGTGGAATACTAAACAATCCGAAACTTTCTTGAATGATATTCAAGAAAAGAGTGTTCTAGCAAAATTTATAGAATTAGAGGAGCTACTCCTGTTGGACGAAATGATAAAGGAATACCCGAAGATACATTTACAAAAACTTCATATAGGAATCCACAAAGAAACGATTCAATTGATCAAGATGTACAACGGGGATTTTATTCATACGATTTTGCACTTCTCGACAAATATAATCTGTTTCATTATTCTAAGTGGTTATTCTATTCTGTGTAATAATGAACTTCTTATTCTTAACTCTTGGATTCAGGAATTTCTATATAACTTAAGTGACACAATCAAAGCATTTTCTATTCTTTTATTAACTGATTTATGTATCGGATTCCATTCGCCCCATGGTTGGGAACTTATGATTGGTTCTATCTACAAAGATTTTGGATTTGTTTATAACGATCAAATTATATCTGGTCTTGTTTCCACTTTTCCCGTCATTCTAGATACAATTTTAAAATATTGGATCTTCCGTTATTTAAATCGTATATCCCCATCGCTTGTAGTGATTTATCATTCAATGAATGACTAAAATCAAAAAGGATCTACTCTAAAGTAGCTGATATTAATCCAATTAGAATGTTTGTTACTTTGGTCCGAAGCAAAGAATTCACAATCAGACTGACTCTTTCTATGTCTACCCATCCAAGGCAAGGAGTTTTTCTGAGATTCCAGTAAATAGCAGATTCGTGGATAGGGAACTAGATTAGCAACCTACCCTAATTTATTGTATAAATTTTCGGGATCAAGGATTCGACTATGCAAACTAAAACTCTAAATACCTTTTCTTGGATAAAAGAACAGATTACTCGATCCATTTCCGTATTGCTCATGATATATATAATAACTCGGTCACCCAGTTCAAATGCATATCCCATTTTTGCGCAGCAGGGTTATGAAAATCCAAGAGAAGCTACTGGCCGTATTGTATGTGCCAATTGCCATTTAGCAAATAAGCCCGTGGATATTGAGGTTCCACAAGCAGTCCTTCCTGATACTGTATTTGAAGCAGTTGTTCGAATTCCTTATGATATGCAACTAAAACAAGTTCTTGCTAACGGCAAAAAGGGGGCTTTGAATGTGGGGGCTGTTCTGATTTTACCCGAGGGTTTTGAATTAGCTCCACCCGATCGTATTTCTCCCGTGATGAAAGAAAAAATAGGTAATCTTTCTTTTCAGAGCTATCGCCCCAATCAAAAAAATATTCTTGTGGTAGGTCCGGTTCCTGGGAAAAAATATAGTGAAATCACTTTTCCTATTCTTTCTCCCGACCCTTCTACTAAGAAGGATGTTTACTTCTTAAAATATCCAATATACGTAGGCGGGAACAGGGGAAGGGGTCAGCTTTATCCCGACGGAAGCAAGAGTAACAATACCGTTTATAATTCTACAGCAGCGGGTATAGTAAATAAAATTATACGAAAAGAAAAGGGCGGCTATGAAATTACCATAGCAGATGCATCAGATGGACGTCAAGTAGTTGATATTATTCCTCCAGGTCCAGAACTCCTTGTTTCAGAAGGTGAATCTATCAAACTCGATCAACCATTAACAAGTAATCCTAATGTGGGTGGATTTGGTCAGGGAGATGCAGAAATAGTACTGCAAGATCCATTACGCGTTCAAGGTCTTTTGTTCTTCTTAGCATCTGTTATTTTGGCACAAATTTTTTTGGTTCTTAAAAAGAAACAGTTTGAAAAGGTTCAATTGTCCGAAATGAATTTCTAGATTGGCGGATTTATCAACATAAAGTTTGTAACAAGAACTTAATTCATGTTGACAATTATGTATGATCAAGAAATAAAAAAAAAAATCTGAAAGCACTTTTTTTCAACTCAAATTCAATTGGAATGATATGACTATATAACGAACTCTTATCAGATTGAAATGTTACAAAGTACATAAAATAAAAAGTTTTCGATTCGTTAATAAAATTAGATAATAGACTGAGACTAAATGGAGAATATCATGCACAAAAATGAGGGTAGCAAACGATTCTAGAAGGAATTCTTTTCCTGTCTAGTCTTCGACACAAGAAAAGGAATTTGACACATCTTTTTCTTGTGTTGAAATAGTAAGGATTCTTGATCTCGTTCGTCAAAAACGTAGTCTTAATTTCGATTTGGCTCGATTGAACTTTCTTCGGTTTATTATTTATTACGCTTATAATCGAAAAGTAAGGGACAAACAAAGCGCGGGAAATTGCTTGAGCAATAAATCGAATTTATTAAATGAAATGAACTAAAAAGATTTCAACTTTGAGGAAATACAAAAATTATATACAAAAGGCAATAGAATAAGGTTCTATTAGTAGAAAATAGTATAAAAATTTTTTGCATTGAATCTACAAAAATATATATTCTATTTTTTCAGTTAGGAAATCGAGCGTGTCTTTCTTCTAAAAATTGAACTAGTATAAAAAGGTATTATCGAAAAATAGATGTTTAGATGTTCTGAATCACCAAAGAAGTCAATTTTCAAAAAACATCAAATAGAGGTTTTTTTTTGAAAAATCGTGAAAATAGATCCTTTTGTTTATCCGAAAAAAAAAATATTCTGATTATCCATTAATTTAACGGGACCCCCTTCTTTTTTTGTCGAATTTGAGGGGGAAGGAAGGTCCCGTTGAGTTCTTACACTTTCATCTCTATACCTCAGCTCATCCGATTACTACAGGGATGAACCCAATCCGGAATATGAACCATAAAAAAAAATACCTAATAAACCGATTACAATAATACCAGTTACAGTACCTATTATCCAAAGAGGAATCCTTCCAGTAGTATCGGCCATTTACCCCGCTTCCCTCCACATTGAATCAAGTGCTCATGCTAGAGACATAAACAGTCATGGATAATTATGAGATCCTTCC